GAGAGTTGTTTCATGGATCCGCAAGAGAGTACTTGGGTTCTCCCAATAAATAAAAAGTGTATCATGCCTGAATCTAACCGGAGTTCGCGGTGGTGGAGGAACCGGATCGGAAAAAAGAGGGATTCTAGTTGTAAGATATCTAATGAAACCGTAGCTGGAATTGAGATCTCATTCAAAGAGAAAGATAGCAAATATCTGGAGTTTCTTTTTTTATCCTATACGGATGATCCGATCCGCAAGGACCATGATTGGGAATTGTTTGATCGTCTTTCTCCGAGGAAGAAGCGAAACATAATCAACTTGAATTCGGGACAGCTATTCGAAATCTTAGGGAAAGACTTGATTTGTTATCTCATGTCTGCTTTTCGTGAAAAAAGACCAATTGAAGGGGAGGTTTTCTTCAAACAACAAGGAGCTGAGGCAACTATTCAATCAAATGATATTGAGCATGTTTCCCATCTCTTCTCGAGAAACAAGTGGGGTATTTCTTTGCAAAATTGTGCTCAATTTCATATGTGGCAATTCCGCCAAGATCTCTTCGTTAGTTGGGGGAAGAATCAGCACGAATCGGATTTTTTGAGGAACGTATCGAGAGAGAATTTGATTTGGTTAGACAATGTGTGGTTGGTAAACAAGGATCGGTTTTTTAGCAAGGTACGGAATGTATTGTCAAATATTCAATATGATTCCACAAGATCTATTTTCGTTCAAGTAAGGGATTCTAGCCAATTGAAAGGATCTTCTGATCAATCCATAGATCATTTCGATTCCATTAGAAATGAGGATTCGGAATATCACACATTGATCGATCAAACAGAGATTCAGCAACTAAAAGAAAGATCGATTCTTTTGGATCCTTCCTTTCTTCAAACGGAACGAACAGAGATAGAATCAGATCGATTCCCGAAATGCCTTTTTGGATCTTCCTCAATGTCCCGGCTATTCACGGAACGTGAGAAGCAGATGAATGATCATCTGCTTCCGGAAGAAATCGAAGAATTTCTTGGGAATCCTACAAGATCAATTCGTTCTTTTTTCTCTGACAGATGGTCAGAACTTCATCTGGGTTCGAATCCTACTGAGAGGTCCACTAGAGATCAGAAATTTTTGAAGAAAAAACAAGATGTTTCTTTTGTCCCTTCCAGGCGATCGGAAAATAAAGAAATGGTTGATATATTCAAGATAATTACGTATTTACAAAATACCGCCTCAATTCATCCTATTTCATCAGATCCGGGATGTGATATGGTTCCGAAGGATGAACCGGATATGGACAGTTCCAATAAGATTTCATTCTTGAAAAAAAATCCATTTTTTGATTTATTTCATCTATTCCATGACCGGAACAAAGGGGGATACACGTTACACCACGATTTTGAATCAGAAGAGAGATTTCAAGAAATGGCAGATCTATTCACTCTATCAATAACCGAGCCGGATCTGGTGTATCATAGGGGATTTGCCTTTTCTATTGATTCCTACGGGTTGGATCAAAAAAAATTCTTGAATGAGGTATTCAACTCCAGAGATGAATCGAAAAAGAAATCTTTATTGGTTCTACCTCCTCTTTTTTATGAAGAGAATGAATCTTTTTATCGAAGGATCAGAAAAAAATCGGTCCGGATCTACTGCGGGAATGATTTGGAAGATCCAAAACTAAAAACAGCGGTATTTGCTAGCAACAACATAATGGAGGCAGTCAATCAATATAGATTGATCCGAAATCTGATTCAAATCCAATATAGCACCTATGGGTACATAAGAAATGTATCGAATCGATTCTTTTTAATGAATAGATCCGATCGCAACTTCGAATATGGAATTCAAAGGGATCGAATAGGAAATGATACTCTGAATCATATAACTATAATGAAATATACGATCAACCAACATTTATCGAATTTGAAAAAGAGTCAGAAGAAATGGTTTGATCCTCTTATTTCTCGAACCGAGAGATCCATGAATCGGGATCCTGATGCATATAGATACAAATGTTCCAATGGGAGCAAGAATTTCCAGGAACATTTGGAACATTTCGTTTCTGAACAGAAGAACCGTTTTCAAGTAGTGTTCAATCGATTACGTATTAATCAATATTCGATTGATTGGTCCGAGGCTATCGACAAACAAGATTTGTCTAAGTCACTTCCTCTCTTTTTGTCCAAGTCACTTCCCTTTTTGTCCAAGTCACTTCCCCTTTTCTTTGTGAGTATCGGGAATATCCCCATTCATAGGTCCGAGATCCACATCTATGAATTGAAAGGTCCGAATGATCAACTCTGCAATCAGTTGTTAGAATCAATAGGTGTTCAAATCGTTCATTTGAATAAATTGAAACCCTTTTTATTTTTATTGGATGATCATGATACTTCCCAAAGACCGAAATTCTTGATCAATGGAGGAACAATATTACCATTTTTGTTCAAAAAGATACCAAAGTGGATGATTGACTCATTCCATACTAGAAATAATCGCAGGAAATCCTTTGATAACACGGATT